ATGATAAACTGGAACTGAAGGCCCCTTTCTCGCGTTCGTTCTCTATTTGCATTGCTGAAACAAAACAACAAAACAATATGGGAATCAGATTTTTAAATTAAGGAAAGATATTGAAAAATGGATTTTTCAATATATTATATATATATATTATATGTATCGGAAAAGAATATATTATATGTATCGGAAAAGAATAGCGATTTATTCCTATAGAGCGTCCATTAACAAGAAAATCAAATCATAAATATCGACAAATTCTTGTCTTTTGTGATCACAAATTCTTGTCTTTTGTGATCTAAGAAACTAAAAAAGGAAATAAAAAACCCGCTTTCTACAATTTAATATATATCGAATTTAAATATCAGAATAGCCAATATAGTCATGATTCAATGGGTCAGGTCCACTTACTTTTTTTTTTAGTTACCATTTTTATGGTAGGTTCGGTGGGAACAATAGGGAAGTAGGAATATTTTGGTTTGTGATTAATAAATAGGGGTTGGATATCTAGAATATTTATGTTATGTTTCCTGGAATATTTTAATAAATAATAATAAGATATAAAGAGGACTATTATGTCACTACTATGTCACTACAGGCTAGAAGCCCTCACCCACTAAGTTCAATTAGTCAATATAATAATAATTAAATGTTCAACTTTTTAATTATTAATTAGAACTCAAAATAAAATAATAAGAACTCATTATATTATAAATAATACAATAGTGTTTGCCTTTTTTTTATTATCAAAAATATCTGTATTCTTCGATGAAAAACGAAGACAAAGACTCGAGTTTCATGAAAAAAGCCCTTTATCGGATTTGAACCGATGACTTACGCCTTACCATGGCGTTACTCTACCACTGAGTTAAAAGGGCCTGCTCAATTCATGACTTAGCCATTTTCCATTATGAGTCTACTGCATATATGTATATATGCAGTAGACTCATAATGGAAATAATGGAAAAATAAATTCTATTTACCTGGAAAAGGGGTAAAATTTTTATCGTTTTTGAATTTTCTGACTTAATGTGAGATAGTGCTAGGCATATTTTATCTGAACAAGAAACGAAGCAATGAGTTAAAATTGAAGAAAAAAAAAACGTTCAATTCAAATTCAAATCCTATAGAATCAGAATATAAAAAGACTGTTCGAATCTAGCCATACCATTAGATTATATTGACAATTCCAAAAAACTATTCATAATATCATTATAGTATGATGACGGTCGGGCGAATATGCCCCCATCGTCTAGCGGTTCAGGACATCTCTCTTTCAAGGAGGCAGCGGGGATTCGACTTCCCCTGGGGGTAGGGTACTACGAAAGGAAGTTGATCATGGATTATCAATAAGCATATAAAGAATTCTTCCTGGGTCGATGCCCGAGCGGTTAATGGGGACGGACTGTAAATTCGTTGACGACTGTCTACGCTGGTTCAAATCCAGCTCGGCCCAAGAATTCACCGCCCCATGAGTAAGATATAATTAATTTATCCTATAGGAAAGAAGAAAAGAAAGGGTAATGCCTGCTTCGTAGAGAAAGAAAGAAAAAATTTTCTCTATCTTTTTTTTTCATCTCATTGAAAGATTTATTATTTTTATTTAACAATAAAATCAAAAATCACTAGTTACTAATAATCCGTCTCACTCTCACTAAAGCCCGTGTTTATGTGGATATAATATCAATATAGCATTCGCATATCTGTTACGTTCCAACATGACGAGTAGAATATTCTTATAAAATCCTAAGTATATGTATGCTATACACCTCGCCGGGATTGTAGTTCAATTGGTCAGAGCACCGCCCTGTCAAGGCGGAAGCTGCGGGTTCGAGCCCCGTCAGTCCCGAACTAGGATCTCATGAATTGAGAAATGCATTTCTCTATTTTTGCGAAAGGGAAGACGAAGAGCAAAATGGAATCAAACAAATTCGCACCGTGGAGATTATTTCTTTTGTTTCGCATGTCTCATCAGATAAATATGGGAAGTTCCATTTCTTCCCCAGTACTAATTGATAAGGAAAAATATATGTAGATTTAGTACAATTGGTGCTATATTCAGTATTTAAAGTTTAAGACACTTTTTTTTTCAATCATTCTGCTCTTGATCAATGAAATGGAATAGAGTGCTCAGATTTTTGGGGGGGTACAGACACAAAATAGCTTTGTTTATTATATTTTGTTTATTATATGATATACAATGAACTTAATCTTCATAGAATTTAATTCTCCGGCAAAGTACTTTTTAGGTTAAAGCACATCTTTTCTAAATCTAAATTTTTTTTAGCCTCAATTATGACTACTGATTTGAAACAATTTATTTCATTCTCATTCCAATTTTATATTGAATTTTTGATGTATACGTTCCAACTCCAATCCAACAAAACAAAGAGTATACTAATAAAATAACATAAAAAAAAAAGACCAACAAAACCAAGTAGGGCTCCTTTCTTTTCTTATTCTTAGTAAAGGTAAAACTTGAATAGTCGATTTTTTAGACTTAACCTTACCTTTTTTACATCTCACTTATACTGTTCGTCTCTCTGTATGTCCTAGAGAATACCGCTTATATAATACCTTATAATTCTATATACAAAATCCTATGTATATGTATAAGTAGAAGAATTGTATAAGGAAGATAAGATGCTAGGTTATAGAAAAGAACAAGTGGAAAAAGGATGAAAACCTAATGATAGGTATTTATGATCTAATCAAAAATGGTTTTTTGTATGGATAAAAGATCTCCCTATGTTATACTATTCAATTCTCAACGAGAAATTGATTTGATAGATCAGAAATTTTTATTCATAATATTGATCTGATTCAGTATCATCAAGATACAATTCATCCCATTGAATTTACAGGAATCAAATTTATCATCTCTATGGGATTAGATCCCGAGTTAAGTTATTGCGAAAAAAAAAGATTAGATTATGGAAGTCAATATTCTCGCACTTATTGCTACTGCACTGTTCATTTTAATTCCTACTGCTTTTTTACTTATTATCTATGTAAAAACAGTTAGCCAAAATGATTAATTTGAATGAAACTTTAATTATCAGTTCTTAGCAGTTCAATTCAATTCAATTCAATGATTCAAGAAATGAAAGAAAAGAATTCAAACTCTAAGTCTTAAATGAAATGATTGCGCTGAGCTGGAATCAGAACAGAAGTAGCTTATTAAGTATCTAAGCTAGTGTGATAGAAAGAACTATAATATATAGTTCTTTCTATCACACTAGATAGTATTGTATACTAATATTAATATAGACTTCATATAGATAAAATTTAGATAAAATTACAATATGTATATAGTAGATGTACATATAGAATAGAAAAAATTACAATATGTATATAGTAGATGTACATATAGATAAGATAAAACTTTTTTTCTATTTCTTTTTTTTCATCTCAAGAAGTCATTGATTGAATAATTAATGGATGATCCGCGTAGTTATATGATAACTTCTTCGGATTTGGAAAAGGGGTTAGAGTAAACCTGGCCGTTTTTCATGTTTAAACAAAACATGAGATGGGTCAAAAAAGTATAATTTCTAGAAGTTTAAAACAAATGTGAAATGTGTGATATGTAAATAGCCTAACGGAAGAAGGATCTAATTTTATTATGTGTAGGACCTCTTTGGACAATCACTAATCGTTTCGCTTACAGTGGAAAGAAAATATATAATGTCATAATAACAGAATATTTTTTTTCTAAAAGAAAAAAAATATAGACTATTTAGTCAAATTAGTCAAAATTCGGTTGGAAAGAATCTTCTATTATGCGTAGATTTGAGTTGCAAAATAAAATTATGATAATGATTTATTACTCTATTCCAGTACAATTTTGAATACTTTTTTTTAAGGCAAGGCTTCGCAAAACGATTAATAAAGAATTGATACAGTTGGATTGAGCAATCGATTACTCAATTTAGTATTTGTAGTGTCCACAGCACTAGAGTCCACTCCTTCCCCATACTACAAGTGAAAGAGAAAATGTAAAGACGACCATTAAAGCAGCCCAAGCAAGACTTACTATATCCATGTGAATTATGTCCCTTATTTCTATGAAAGAATTATTCGATTATTATTTAATAATCATAGTGGAATCAATGGCACAGAGTCAAAATAGGATTCTGACTTAAGACTATTGATGAACCAAATCAATTCAATGAATACATTTGCAACAAGTTTCAATATTTTAAGATTTCCGGTAGAATCAGGAAGTATTAAGTACAAGATGATACACGCGCCTTTTCTATACACAACTATATATCAGATACCTCTATTTTCTATTTGATCTAAGCTTACTGTCTTTCTATGAAAGAATCGGTAGAACCCACTGCCACTATTACTACATACATATATTCTTTTTTTTTTCAATTTTTACCTTTACTCTATATTATAAAAGTCGACCAACTATTCTGATTCTATGTCTGAGCACTCATAGCCTTTCGTGAGTTTAAATACAAAGTATCTTCGTGCCTTTCTACAAGCCCTAAATTTATTTCCCATCATTGTATCCAATCTAATTTAATACCCAACAGAATCATGAGACGCTACTTAAAATTAAAAATTGTTTAAGAGATTTTGATATGCTAGTCTTTTATATAATCTTTTATTCTAGTAGTAAAAATGGGGTGCCTCTTAGGAATCTTTGGATATCGAGATTTCCGATCTTAGTTCTTAATTCCATTCTGGAATTGATTCTTACCATTTATTTCAAAATTGAAATAAATGGTGAGAATCAATCATTACCAATGATTAAATTAATAATTGAGGTTTTTGCTTCATCCCTATTACTGCCGATTTGATTTGGGCTAGACTAAGATTTTAAGAAAAAAAGTTACAGTCTTTTCTAAAACCTATGCTATAGTTTATAAAAATCAAGTATTGACACGTCCACGCCTCCACTTCTTGCGGAGCAATAATTCATCGAATTAGATCGGCAGAATAAGAAATAAAAAATCTTTGGTTGATCAGGCGACACCCGGATTTGAACTGGG